AGTCTTAGAAGTTGCATTAATCAAATTTAATTTTTCTCGCTCTATTTCAGAGTATCCAGTCATTCGAAACTGATTCGCTTCTATTTCTACTTTCCGTAAGCGGGCCCGGGCTTTTTCTAACTGGTTTAGGGCCCCCTCGCGTAATTCTTCTGAATTTTGAATAGTCTTCAAGATCCTCTGTTTTCGATTATCTAATAAATCACTTAACACCCCCCTTCCAAAAAAAATCAACACACCAAGCACTACGCTTAGATTTATTAGATTGGTTGCAAAAATATCAGTATTAAACCCGAAACTTCCGGCGGATGGCCAATAACCCAAGGAAAGGAAAGAATCGGTTACATTTTTCATACGATCTCCTCTTTCTTATAGTTATGCTTTCTTATAGTTATAGATAGACTATTTATATTCTTTTATTATGAATTTCCCTATTTCTAAATAGAAAATACTAAATTGAGTCAAAAAATATATTGATTTAGAAATGGTTTTTAATGGATTTTTTTCAATTGGAAATTTCCAATAAGCCTGATACTTATTCGATTCGAATTAGGTACCAGGTCTTATACGGGTCAGTTGCGAAATACCTCGTTTGTTACAATACAATTGCAATAATTCCTAAAAAAAGTTCGTCCATTGGACTAAGAAGGTAAAGGAAAAAATGAGTTGTATCCTCATCCTCAAACCGGCGATTTCCGTGGGTTGTTGTTCCTAAGTAATTTAATTGTAGAAGTTAAATATTAAAAGAATTTGAAAAAAACAAGAGCAGCAAATCCACGGAAATAAACAAAAATATGTGTTTTTAGGATTAAACAAAAGGATTCGCAAATAAAAGAGCTAATGCTACAACCAGCCCATAAATTGTTAAAGCTTCCATGAAAGCTAGACTAAGCAATAAAGTACCCCGTATTTTTCCTTCCGCCTCTGGTTGTCTCGCGATCCCTTCTACAGCCTGTCCCGCAGCAGTACCTTGACCAACCCCAGGTCCAATAGAAGCAAGCCCGACAGCCAATCCAGCAGCAATAACGGAAGCGGCAGAAATCAGTGGATTCATGATAAGTTTTCCTCGTGCCAAAACAAAAATAAAGAAATAGTTAATGATACAATCAACCAATATTCAATTCACAATAACAGACGAAACGGAAAGGCTTCTATTGAAATCCCTATCTAAATTCACAATAGTAAGACAAATTAGATATATCTTTAGTTCATATATACCTAGTTAATGTCTAATATCACATATACATGTTTTTCCCCCAAACCGTAAACCAAATATTGTATCTTAAAGTCATCGGGATTCTCGAATCATTCTTCGAAAGATTCACAAGAGTTGTCTTATAGCGATTAGATTATATACACCTAGCTCGACCCCCCCTTCCTACGCAAACCAATCCATTTGTTTTTTTTACAACTCAAAAATATCGTACCTTTTTTACAATTACTCTAGATCGTTTATATCTTTATTTATACCTTATATTTATCTTCCCTAAGTGGATTACCTTAAACGGCGCATACATTGCGTCAGGCTAAGCTAAAAAAAACTGCGTCGGAAACTAGTCAATGATGACCTTCCATGGACTCGCCTATATAAGCCGCAGCTAGGGTTGCAAAAATAAGAGCTTGAATACCGCTTGTAAATAATCCAAGGAACATGACAGGTATAGGAACTACTAAAGGTACTAAAGAAACAAGAACAACAACTACTAATTCATCAGCTAAAATATTTCCGAAAAGTCGAAAACTAAGCGATAACGGTTTTGTGAAATCTTCTAAAATGTTAATAGGTAAAAGGATTGGGGTTGGTTGAATATATTTACCGAAATAACCCAACCCCTTTTTTGTAAGGCCCGCATAAAAATAGGCTACTGACGTGAGTAAAGCTAAAGCAACGGTCGTGTTTATATCATTTGTGGGTGCGGCTAACTCTCCGTGAGGTAACTGGATAAGTTTCCAGGGTAAAAGAGCCCCTGACCAATTTGAAACAAAAATAAATAGAAACATAGTTCCAATAAAGGGAACCCATGGACCATATTCTTCTCCAATTTGAGTTTTGCTCACGTCTCGAATGAATTCAAGGACATATTCAAAGAAATTCTGACCGTCAGTAGGAATGGTTTGTGGATTACGAACAGCTATAATGGCTGAACCTAATAAAATAGCAATTACGACCCAAGAAGTAATAAGTACTTGGGCATGGACTTGGAAACTTCCTATTTGCCAATAGAAATGTTGGCCTACTTCCACACCGGATATATCGTATAAACCTTTTAGTGTTTTGATAGAACATAATAGAACATTCATATTACCCTCTGAAAGAAATAGAACTTAAAAAGGAATTATTTTGATTCAACCATCTTTTTTTCGATTTGCCTACTTGAATTATATATTTTAAGTATCAACTAATCACAGAAAATCTCCGGTTTTTATCTCTTTTATGCTAGTCAAGAATAATAACCGATTCAATAAATCGATTATATGGAGTTCCCCCAAAAATTTACTTATC